TCCTAACTTTTATCTCATATCGTGACATAAGTAAGCAGTTCTTATTGTATCGGCCCAAAACCTCACTAATTGATCTTTACGGTGCTTATTCTTCTATCAATTAGATCCTTTGTTTATCCATAGACTAAAGGATCTAGGCATACCTATTTCTTCATATTTGGACTTCTATGAAGTTTCTTTCTTTTTCTTTGCTACAGCTGATAAAAATCGTTGTTTTGGACACGATAGATATGATATGTAGAAAGCCTATTTTCTAGTATTTATTAGCGGATTTGCTCTTTCTTTCCTTTTTTTTCTTTCTATAGTGGAGATAGTCGCACGTAATGACAGATCACGGCCATATTATTTAAAGCTTGTGGTAAGAACGGGTTTCGTTCTAGTGCCCTAAAATAATATTCCAAAGCTTTCGTATGTTCTCCGTTCCTTGTGTGGATAAGGCCTATGTTATAGAGTATATAACTTCTATCATAGGGATCAATTTCTAGTCGCATAGCTTCATAATAATTCTGTAAAGCTTCCGCATAATTTCCTTCGGATTGAGCCGACATCCGTTACGGTCGTCTTCGATTCAAAGAATCTCCGTTCCAGAACCGTACGTGAGATTTTCATCTCATACGGCTCCTCCTTTTTTATGTGCATAATGAGAATAATACATGGAATCAAAAAAGATTGAAATAATTTCATTATGAACCGAACGGGGCTAGTGTTTTTACAAGAAATCTCTAGCCAACCTTCCTGTAAAAGATCTTTTCTTAACATCAAGTATCTTGGTACTAGATAAAAATGATAACTCTAACAATTTCTTTGTTCTTAGCACCCCTTAATTTCCAGGAATTAGTCACTTCAACAGTCTTCGATGGTTATACGGGTATCCAAAATACGAACGAGATGGATGTTTGTTGTACCAACCATTCTTGTTAGTCCCGATTCCGATAAAGAAAAGGTATAATTTATAACAAAGTTTTCGTATTGTTGATTCCTAGGCGTAGTGCTTCTTCCCCTATGCTGCCTATTGGTACTAGTGGAGTAGGGTTGACCTAACCCATAGGTGTAACCTTTCGCTCAATACTAGAATCTACAATTGAAGCATCTGAGGCTGCATTAATCGGGGATACACGACAGAAGGAATTGTTTTATTTACAAACTTCACCTTCACAATAAGCGTAGATTTCTTTCAATAATTTTTTTATTTCTCTCCCAAATAATGTATCTTTCTCCGAAGACTGAAAGCGGTAAAGAAAAAAAAACATCAAATCGCACCATCTCTGTAATAGGTGAATGCCTCTTTTTCTCCTGAAGTTGTCGGAATTATTCGTAATAAGATATTGGCTACAATTGAAAAGGTCTTATCAATAAAATTTCCATTTATCCGAGATCTGGGCATAGGTAGCAATCCATTCTATAATTTCTTTTACTTACCTCTTGTGAGAAAATGATCCCACAAACAAAGAAATTGTACAGTACGAAATAACATAAAAAAAAAAAATAAAAAAAGAGATCAATTGATTCGTTCTAATTCATTGATTTAATCTGGTATAAAATTGATTTAATTTGGTAATTTAATTTGGTATAAATATTGTAAGTAAAAAGAATAACTATTGGAAAAAGATGGGAGCGCCATCTTCGCAAAAATGAAATGAATGAAATGAATAGATATATATCTTTTTTTTTAACAGTTTTTCACAAAAAAAAATTATCTTTATACCCCCCCCCTTGAAGGAAGGGTTTTTCTTTGATGAAAAGTTTTCTATATTTTTTTTTTATAGTTAGAATTGACTGTACGTACCTATCAAAAAATCTAATAGGAATGACTCACTATTCACTCGGTTTCTGGGCCATAATCATTATGTAGGAGAGATGGCCGAGTGGTTCAAGGCGTAGCATTGGAACTGCTATGTAGGCTTTTGTTTACCGAGGGTTCGAATCCCTCTCTTTCCGTACCTTTCACCTAATTCACCAATCTTATTGACAGCAATGTATCAAAGCAAATAACAATGGATACCATTATTCCAACAGTTAAGTTAGACCTTTCTTTTATTTCGATATAGATTCTTTATTCCTATGTTCCGCAGTACAGAAAATAAAATACTGGAAAGAGTAGACAGCAGGGAATGAAAATATCCCTACCGATCCGTGATCCATGACTGGGAGAAAAATCCCCGTATCAAACTCCTTACTTTGGTGGGTCTTTTTACTTAGGCGAAAAGGGAAAAATTGTCCGAACCCTTGTTTTCTTGTTTTATTTTAATTAGGTTTAAGTCTGACGAGAATAATATTCTACAACTAGCAATTCATTTATTTTCAAACCGACCCATTGACTATCTATTATTTGATTGACTAATCCTTTATATTGGAATGGTTGAAGGGTCAAATGTTTTGGTAATTCCTCACGGGGGGATGAATCAAGATAATTTTGAATCAGAGCTCTAGATTTTTGTTCATCCCTCGCTGTAATAATATCGTGGGGTTTGCAGCGATAACTTGGTATATCTACTATACG